GGTTGCCATGAGTATTTCCTAGTTCGTTTTTGGTTTGGAAGCAAAAAAATAATGCCTATAGAAAAGGTAAAATAAAAAAAGGACTAATCAGTTATTTCTTTCATCACCCCAAACAAGCCAATATTAGCGCTAATGGTACGTAAATGTAACTCGGTGTCCAAACAACTATTCAGAGCTCCTAGAGCTCGTTGTAAAGCTTGTTGAAAAACCTGTTGTCGGACTTGATTAATCGCTCTTTGTTGTTCAAACTGAATGGTTTCGTTTTTGTTATTTTCTAATTGTTCCAAAATCTTATAAGTTGAATTAATCAAATTCTCTTTTTTTTGTTCTATCTCAGAGTAGCCATTCGTTCGAAACTGAGCCGCCTCCGTTTCCACTTTCTGTAAGCGGGCTCGGGCTTTTTCCAGTTGCTCAATGGCTCCCTCGCGTAGTTCTTCTGAATTTCGAATAGTATCCAGGATCCTCTTTTTTCGATTATCTAATAAATCACTTAACACCCCCTTTCCAAAAAAGATCAATACACCAAGTACTACACTTAGATTTATTAGATTTGTTGCAAAAATATCGGTATTAAACCCGAAACTCCCGGCGGGGGGCCAGTGACCCAAAGAAACGAAAGAATCGGTTACATTTTTCATATGATCTCCTATTTTAGACTAAAAAAAACGAACTTTTTTCTTTTTTTTTGTATCATTTTCACCCCTTTTCCATTGATTCTATTAATTCTATTATTCTATATATTCCATTTTATATATCTTTTTTTTTATAGTTTTCTAATTATAAATTCCGATTTTTTTATTTATTTATTCTTTATTTAAATTTTTTATTATTAATTTTTTTCTTAAATTGGATTTCTAAAGAATATTATAAATATTTTTTTATAATAAATAACTATTATAATAAAATAACTATTATAATTTGACTTTACCTATGTCTAAACAGAATAAAAAATACATTTCTATCTAGATAGAAATGTATTTTTTATTCAATTGAAAATTCCCAATAATAATGATACTTATTAGAATTCAAAGAATTAGAGATCGATCAATAGCGAAAGACCCCGTTTGCTGCAACATTCCAAGTTCCCTTGGACTAAGAAAGGGAAGGAAGAAAACGAGTCAATGGGCTAATTCCTCATCCTCAAATTAATCCTTCCTTTAGGTTATTATCCCAACAACTGCGTAAAAAAAGAAAGGAGTAAGCCTGAATCCATAAAATAAGAAAAAATTAAGAAAAAAAATCTCCTATTTACAGGATTAAACAAAAGGATTCGCAAATAAAAGTGCCAATGCTATAACCAGCCCATAAATTGTTAAAGCTTCCATAAAAGCCAAACTAAGCAATAAAACACCTCGTATTTTTCCATCCGCCTGGGGTTGTCTCGCGATACTTTCTAGAGCGCGACCCGCAGCAGTACCTTGACCAACTCCAGGTCCGATAGAAGCAAGTCCAACAGCCAACCCAGCAGCAATAACGGAAGCGGCAGAAATCAGTGGATTATTCATGATAAGTTCCTCACAGCAAAATAAAATAAAGAAATGGTTAGTGATACAATCATACTATGATATAAATAAAATAAAGAAACGGTGAACTTGGAATTTTAAGAAAAAGATCTTTTCTTTTCGATCTCTTTCCTTTTTTTATTCCAATTCATTACCTAAGATTTGTCTATTTCTATTTACTACGTGGATTATCTGGAGTTACACATACATTGCGTTTCGCTAAGCTAAAAAAAAGGATGATACTTTTTTTTTTGAAAAAAAAAACTAGTCAATGATGCCCCTCCATGGATTCGCCTATATAAGCCGCAGCTAAAGTTGCAAAAATAATAGCTTGAATCCCACTTGTAAATAATCCAAGGAACATGACAGGTATAGGAACTACTAAAGGTACTAAAGAAACAAGAACAACAACAACTAATTCATCGGCTAATATATTCCCGAAAAGTCGAAAACTAAGTGATAAGGGTTTTGTGAAATCTTCTAAAATGTTAATAGGTAAAAGAATTGGAGTTGGTTGAATGTATTTACTGAAATACCCCAATCCTTTTTTGGAAAGACCCGCATAGAAATATGCTACTGACGTGAGTAAAGCTAAAGCAACGGTAGTATTTATATCATTCGTGGGTGCGGCTAACTCCCCATGAGGTAATTGTATGATTTTCCAAGGTAAAAGAGCACCTGACCAGTTCGAAACAAAAATAAAGAGAAAGAGAGTTCCAATAAAGGGAACCCACGGACCATATTCTTCTCCAATCTGAGTTTTGCTCACGTCTCGAATGAATTCAAGAACATATTCGAAGAAATTTTGACCGTCGGTTGGAATGGTTTGTGGATTCCGAACTGCGATAACGGCGGAACCTAATAAGATAGCAATTACAACCCAAGAAGTAATAAGGACTTGGGCATGGACTTGGAAACCTCCGATTTGCCAATATAAATGTTGGCCGACTTCCACACCAGAGATATCGTATAATCCATTTAGTGTGTTGATAGAACATGATATAATATTCATATTACTCTCTGACAGAAATAGAGCTTGACTTAAAATTTAAAAAGGAATTATTTTGATTCAACTGTTTCTTTTTCTTTTTGGACTTGCCTACTCGAATTATATATTTGGTATTATACCAAAAAACGAATCACAGAATATCCACATTTTTATCTCTTTTGTACGATTCAGAAATAGTAACCGACCCCATGAATCTATGGAGTTCAAAAAATTTATTTAGCTTATTATTAATTATTAATCAAGGATTTCGGATATAGCTAGAACGACCCTCACAAATTGCGAATACTAATTTGTTAAGAATTAATCGAATTGAAGCTATAGCATCATCGTTTGCCGGAATCGAAATATCTGCAAGATCAGGATCACAATTTGTATCGATTAAACAAATTGTTGGAATTCCCAAAGTGATACATTCTCGAAGGACCATATATTCTTCTTGCTGATCAACGATGATTACAATATCAGGCAATCTCGTCATATATTGAATCCCGCCCAGATATGTTTGCAAGCGAGATAATTGTCTCTTCAACATAGCTGCATCTCTTTTCGGAAGACGATTGAGTCTCCCTGTCTTTTGTTCCGTTCTCAAGTCCCTGAACTTATGAAGCCTCGTTTCTGTAGTGGACCAATTTGTTAACATACCACCGAGCCATTTTTTATTAACATAATGACACCGAGCCCTTATAGCAGCTCGCACCACTGAATCGGCTGCTTTATTTTTTGTACCAACAATTAAAAATTGTTTTCCCCTACTTGCTGCATCAAAAACCAAATCACAAGCTTCTGATAAAAAACGAGCAGTTCTTGTCAGATTTATAATATGAATACCTTTACGCTTTGCAGAGATATAAGGCGCCATTTTAGGATTCCATTTCCTAGTACCATGACCGAAATGAACTCCTGCTTCCAACATCTCTTCCAAATTTATGTTCCAATATCTTCTTGCCATTTCTCCTCACACTTCCTCTCTTTAAAAAAAAAAAGAGACGAATTGAAATAAAAAATTGTTCCGATGGAACCTTCTCTTCTACCGGAGGATTGGTCGTTTATGCACGAGCCAAGCTATTACTTTCTATTCGTTATTCCCTTTATTACTATTAATAAATCAAATGTCTACAATAAAAACAAATAATTAAAAGGATAAATCCGTTACTCTTATTTTATCTTAAGAATCATTAAATCCTATATAAAAGAGCGTTCTGATGTATCATGTACTTTTTTTGCAATGTAAGAGTCAAATAATTCTCTGTGGTGGAAGAAAATATTTCTCATTTCCCCCCCGAAAAATTTCTTTTTTTTTGTTTCCAAAAGACTGTTGCTATGCTGCCTTGAACAGTGCACTAATCCTTTAAATCCGGTACCCGCGGGTATCATACCCCCTAGAACAACGTTCTCCTTCAAGCCTTTTAACCAATCGATACGACCCCGGAGAGCGGCTTTGGCTAAAACTCGAGCAGTTTCTTGAAAACTTGCTTCGGATATAAAACTTTGAGTATTCAGAGATGCTCTCGTTATTCCCAATAAAATGGCTCGATAATGGATCCCTTCTTCTAAAGCGCGTCCCGTTCGTTCCGCTCGCAACAATCCAATCAGTTCCCCGGGTAAAAAAACATTAGACATTCCATCTTCCGAAATCAACACTTTTGATGTTATTTGACGCACAATAATTTCTATATGCTTATTATGGATCTGTACCCCCTGGGATCGATAAACCTTTTGGATCTTATTAACTAAAGAGATACGACTTTGCACTATAGTTAACTCAGCACCAATCAAGAAGCTCCAAGGAATTCCAAGAATTCTTGTTATACGTTTGTTCCAACCCTCAACTCTCTTTTCTAGGCTCATCGATATTGAATCAATCGAACGCACTTCTAATACTTGTTCTACCTTTGGAAGACCCTGCGTTATATCACCAGATCTCGATTTTTCATATAGAAATGTAACTAATGTATCTCCTTCGTAAATGATTTCTCCATAATGCCCATGAACAGTTGTTCCTGGAGTCGCCAAAAAAGTCTTAGCCGATCTTATTACTACAGAGTCAACTTGAACAATTAAAACTTGACCCGATTTTAAGTGTGGTCCGTTTTTGGCTATACATACATGTTCAGAAATAAACTGCCCAAGACTAATTTTTGTGGGCGTTTCATCACAATAATTATAATTATCATGGGGAAAATACCAATTCAAATTAAATGGATTCAAAACGATGTTTCTGCGTGAATCGAGATTATAAATTCTCCTATTTTCATCCATTAAATAATATTTAAGTACTTGAAAAGTCTGTTTTAAGTTTTCAAGTTGTAAATATTCCGCTAACGAGGTCTGATTATGAGTTATTGTTATTAAGGGGTCAAATGATGGATAAAAATTCGCAATTTGAAGGGCTGTTCCTAAAGGGCCCAACAAATTCCTAATTGGAATTCGAGGATCCTTTTTAATTGATTGTTTTATTCCATTGTGATCTTTTACATCATTGAATGGGC